GCGCGGGTTGAGTGGATCCGAGAAGGTAGAGTTCCCCTACAAACCATTCAAGCGAAAATCGATTATTGTTCCTATCCAGTTCGAACTATTTCTGGGATATTAGGCATTAAAATTTGGATATTTATTGATGGAGAATAAGAAACTTTGACTGGACCTTCCCTTCTAGTTGGTAATGTACTAAAAAACGAGAAAGACATTTCTTCTTTTTCTGTTCAATCCAAAACCAAAAAATTTCTGGAATTCATAATTCTTCGTAAGTCTATCGGGTTTAATAAAAATTCAATTGAATGCTTGATATAATTGCTATGCTTAGTGTGTGACTCGTTGGTTTTTTGGGGTTAGTAAAAAAAGCCACTGATAGTCGAAACTAATAACTCTAGAAAAATACCCAATTCATCACTTCACATTATCTGGATCCAAAGAACCAGTCAAGATATGACAGATCAGTCATATTCTTGTAGCAACTGAAACCTTTTGCCTAAATAAAAACAAAAATAAGATTCTAAGTTGTGAATCAAAATAGAGAAAAGAAAATAAGGGTGTGGATAAATGGAAGGATGAGAGAAAGAAAGAAAACGACGATTGATGCTAGCTAATTCCAATATGGAATATGTAAGGTCTATGAGCCATCTCATAAAAAGGGCAATGTAAGAAAGCATTAATACAGATTCATCCATACTAAAATGAATCCGTCCAGAGAACAAAAAAATCAAGAGCTTCGAGTCAATAAAGACTGAGAAGATTGACTCACGCACAACTTTCATTGAGCTCCATTGCAGAATTCAGACCTAAACATTAAGTAAGAAGCGATGAGAACGACGGAACCTGTGGATCTCAAAAATTCGATTGAACACGAATTATAATGATTCATTGATCTGGATGGCGGAACGGACCCGAGACCAATTCATATATTCGAAAAAGTTAGAAATTCTGGCTACAACCGAAATCAAAATTGAATTGAAAGAGTCAACATTCGCCCGCGAAAACTTTCTTTTCTTGGATTACTAAATTTTGGTCAATTAACGACGCTAAGGCGGTTAAATTCAAGGAGAAAACAAAAGAAAGATTCATTTAAAGATTATCAAAACCAATCAAATTATATTATATATATATATTCTTCTTTTAGGTCTTTCACTATACGATAGAAAGAAGATACAAATTACTACCAGATTTGAGATCGATTCGCTGAACTCCATACTCCGATATATTACTTATATATATCAAATCGATGGATATCATATGAACTACAAGTCTATCTGAATTCAAATTCTATTCTATCTAAATTTCCTTAAAATTCCTGATTTTTGAATCTTTTTATTCGCGAGGAGCCGGATGAGAAGAAACTCTCACGTCCGATTCTGGAGTAGCGATGGAATTCAAACCCAACCATCAACTATAACCCCAAAAGAACCAGATTCCGTAAACAACATAGAGGAAGAATGAAGGGAATTTCTTATCGAGGTAATGATATTTGTTTTGGTAAATATGCTCTTCAGGCACTTGAACCCTCTTGGATCACATCTAGACAAATAGAAGCAGGTCGACGGGCAATGACACGAAATGCACGCCGCGGTGGAAAGATATGGGTCCGTATATTTCCAGACAAACCGGTTACAGTCAGAGCCGCAGAAACACGTATGGGTTCGGGTAAAGGATCGCCTGAATATTGGGTAGCTGTTGTTAAACCAGGTCGAATACTTTATGAAATCGGTGGCGTAACAGAAAATATAGCTAGAAGGGCTATTTCAATAGCAGCGTCCAAAATGCCTATACGAACTCAATTCATTCTTTCGGGATAAAATTTGCGGGAGAAAATTTGGATTGGAAATGCAAAAGAAAAAGAAAAAGGCAAACGAATCGCAGGTGCAGGTTTTGTTTTTTGGACAAACAATATTTCTTTTTTTCTTCGCCCTTTACTTTGCCTAAAAAAAAATAATCAAAAAAATGATATGATTCAACCTCAGACCTATTTGAATGTAGCGGATAACAGCGGGGCTCGCAAATTGATGTGTATTCGAATCATAGGAGCTAGCAATCGTCGATATGCTCATATTGGTGACGTTATTGTTGCTGTGATCAAAGAAGCAGTTCCGCACATGTCGCTAGAAAGATCAGAAGTGGTCAGAGCTGTAATTGTACGTACTTGTAAAGAACTCAAACGCGACGACGGTATGATAATACGCTATGATGACAATGCTGCAGTTGTCATTGATCAAGAAGGAAATCCAAAAGGCACTCGAGTTTTTGGTGCGATTGCAGAGGAATTGAGACAGTTCAATTTTACTAAAATAGTTTCATTAGCTCCCGAAGTATTATAAAATGAGACCCTAAGCTAGTTCCATCATAATATCATTCCAGAAAGAATATAGTTATGTTTAGAGGAGTTATTTGAAAGAAATCAATTAAGATTCAGTTAGTAGATTGTGTCTCGCGCATATACCTTGAAAAATGCATAGTCATAACCAAAGAAAAAACAAGAAAAACATGTTGATTATATCACAATTGGGAGGGACCAATACTTTAATTCATTATGGCTAAGGATACTATTGCTGATATACTAACCTCGATACGAAATGCTGAGATGAATACAAAAAGAGTGGTTCGAATAGCATTTACGAATCTCAGCGAAAGTCTTGTTAAAATACTTTTACGCGAAGGTTTTATCGAAAACGTGAGAAAACATCGCGAAAACAACAAATCTTTTTTGGTTTTAACCCTACGCTATAGAAGGAATCGGAACGAGCCTTATAGAAATCGAAAAGTTTTAAATTTAAAACGCATCAGTCGACCCGGGCTACGAATCTATTCTAACTATCAACGAATTCCTAGAATTTTAGGCGGGATGGGGATTGTAATTCTTTCGACTTCTCGAGGTCTAATGACAGACCGAGAGGCTCGATTAGAAAGAATAGGTGGCGAATGTTTGTGTTATATATGGTAATCCTTCTAATATCCAAATGAAATTCGCAACTTTCTATTTGTGACAAAGAAAGGGGACAGGTTGTCTAATATCGTCTCTCATCTACGACCTCATCTTTGAAAACGACATCTATGGTTTTAGATCGTCCATAATAAAGAAGTGGATCCGGCATAAAAGAGGTTTTCGTTTAACTGAAAAACATAAATTGATTCTGGAAAGTTGAATTAAAGAATCCGTTCTCAACGATATATTTTGGGTTCATTTAGATAATAATGATCTAATTCTCGGTTATATTTCGGGAAAGCTACCACTTAGGTTTATTATAATACAATGAGTCTTCAATTAGTCGAATTCTTTACTTTGCAAAAAATAAGAATCAAAAGTTTCGGTATTTTTTTTTCAACTTCAACATTTTCAACATTCATTCAATATGATTCGAGATGCCAAATTTCAAGAAACTTATTTTCTTCCAAGACGTAGATTCAGAATTAAAGTGAAAAGTCGGCAAATATGAAAATAAGAGCCTCTGTTCGTAAAATTTGTGAAAAATGTCGATTAATACGCCGTCAGGGCCGAATTCGAGTAATTTGTTCCAACCCAAGGCATAAACAAAGACAAGGATAATCAACCTCGGGAAAGGCCCGATATTCAAAAATGGATAGATCCATCGATCTCTGACTCATATTTATGAGATGATAAAATATGGCAAAAGCGAGACTGAAATTGGTTTCACGTAGGACCCGACGTCTACGTAAAAGTACGCGTAGAATACCAAAAGGGGTTATTCATGTTCAAGCAGGTTTTAATAATACCATTGTGACTGTTACAGATGTACGAGGGCAAGTGGTTTCTTCGTCCTCTGCCGGTAATTGTGGATTCCGGGGTACACGAAAAGCGTCGCCATTTGCTGCTGAAACCACAGCAGTAACCGCTATTCGTACAGTAGTGATGCAACGCGCAGAAGTCTTGATAAAAGGTCCCGGTATCGGGAGAGACGCAGCATTACGAGCTATTAGCAAAAGTGGTATACGATTAACTTTTGTACGGGATATAACTCCATTGCCCCATAATGGCTGTAGACCTCCGAAAAAACGACGTGTGTAAAAATAAAAATTGAAGAGATTTCAACAGCAAGAAAAACAAGAGAAATAAATGATTCAATGATCTGATCAAATAATATTATTATGGTTCGAGAGCAAGTAAGAATCGATACTCGGACACTCCAGTGGAAGTGTGTTGAATCAAGAGCAGATAGTAAACGTCTTTCTTATGGACGATTTATTCTATCTCCACTTCTGAAAGGTCAAGCTGACACAATAGGCATTGCGATGCGACGAGCTTTGCTTGGAGAAATAGAAGGAACATGTATCACACGCGCAAAATCCGCGAAAATACCGCATGAATATTCTACCATAGTGGGTATTCAAGAATCAGTCCATGAAATTTTAATGAATTTGAAAGAAATTGTATTGAGAAGTAATCTATATGGAACGTGTGAGGCAGCCATTTGTGCTAGGGGCCCCGGATATATAACCGCCAAAGATATCATCGCACCGCCTTATGTAAAAATCATTGATAATACACAGCAGATAGCTAGCTTGACGGAACCAATTGAGTTGTGTATTCGATTACAAATCGAGAGGAATCGTGGATATCTTATAAAAACATCCAATAACGTCCAAGATGGAAGTTATCCTATAGATGCTATCTTCATGCCTGTTCGAAATGTGAATCATAGTATTCATTCTTATGGGACTGGAAATGAGAAACACGAGATCCTCTTTCTTGAAATATGGACCAATGGAAGTTTAACCCCTAAAGAAGCACTGCAGGAGGCCTCCCGAAATTTGATTGATTTATTTATTCCCTTTTTACAGACAGAAGAGGAAAACTTACATTTCGAGGATAATAAACATATGCTTCCTTTACGCCCCTCTATCCTTCCTGATCAATTGGTTAAAATAAGAAAAAAAAAAAAAAAAATAGCATTGAAATCGATTTTTATTGATCAATTAGACTTGCCACCCAGGGTCTATAATTGCCTCAAAAGGTATAATATATCTACATTATTAGACCTTTT